TTCACTATATTTTTGACCTGGAACAGGACCTATCACAAGAATATTTCTTTTATTAGGACGATAACTCAGAAAAGAAAGATTTCCTATCTTTTCTTTCACCTCGGGAGAAATACGATCGGTGGGGGCTAGTTCGAATCCCTCGGGTAAAATAAGAACAGCCCCCACATTCAAAGCCCCTTTTTTACCATTAGCAAGGACTTGTTTCACTTGCATATCATAAGGAATTCGAACAACTGCTTCAAATACAGTATTTGGAAGTACAGCTTGCGGAACTTCAATATCCACAGGCTTATTAGCTAAATGGCAATTGGCGCATACAATTAGCCCGGTTGCTTCTCGTGGATTTTCATAACTTTTCTGCGCAAAAATGGGATACGCATTTGAAATAGATGCTCGAGTTATTACATATATCATGATCGATACAGAAATAAATCGAGTCATCTGTTCCTTTACCCGAGAAAAAGTATTTCTATTTTGCATGATCCAATCATTGATCCCGGAATTTCTACAATAAATTAGATAGGTAGCTAATATAGTTCCCTATCCGCGAGTCTGCCATTACTGAAAAAATTCTACGAAAATAGGACGCAGACCTTGAAAAGTAAAAAAGTATAAAGAATGAGAAAAATATAAAATGCCTTTTTTATACGTGAAAAAAATTTTTTGATTGATATCAGGAGATCAAATAAGTTCTTCATTCATTCATTGAATGATAAATGACTACAAGCGAAGGAGATACACGATTTAAAAAACGGAAGATCCAATATTTCACAATTGTATCTAGAATAACTGGAAAAGTGGAAACAAGACCAGATATAATTTGGTCATTATGAGCCAATCCAAAATCATTGTAGATCGAACCAATCATTAGTTCCCAACCATGGGTTGAGTGAAATCCGATCCATAAATCAGTAACTAAAAGAATAGAAAAAGCTTTTATTGTGTCACTTAAGTTATAGAAGAATTCCTGAATCCAAGAATTCAGAATAATAAGTTCCTCATTACCCAGAATAAAATAACCACTTAGAATAGTAAAACAGATTATATTTGTCGACAAATGCAAAATGATATGGAGATTATATTCATTATGTGTTTTGACCAATTGTATTGTTTCTTTGTGTATTCCTATACGAAGCTTTTTTATATGTGTCTCTGGGTATTCTTTTATCATTTCATCCAACAAGAATAGTTCTTCTAATTCTAGAAATTTTTCTAGAACATTTTTCTCTTGAATATCATTCAAAAAATTTTTAGATTGCCTAGTATTCCACCAATGAATAATCCAAGGTTCTAGACTTTTTTGAAATGAGAGAGAGATCCACCAGGGTAAAAATAGTATAGATGCAAGATATGGGAGGAAAGTCAATGCTTTCTTTTTTTTCATTTTTTATCCGTGAATTGTTAATGAGCTGCTTCCTTTGTCAACTTTATCTGATCTTATATTTCTCTAAAGCACGAGTTCTAGAACAAGGTATCGAACCTATGGATCTATTCCCAGTTTTTTTGTAAAAATGTAGTCCTTAAATCTATAAAAAGGAATATCGAAATAGAATTAAGGATCCCGTTTCGGATGAAATATATATATATATTTATAATCGAATAAGTAAATTCCAAGTAAATGAGATTTCCGAATTGGACAAATTCGAACGAATTTCATTTGTTTTTGATAAAAAGTCAAAAAACTTCAATTGGTACGCGCAGGAAATAGGCCAATTCGGCAGCTTTTTGTTCAATTTCTCGTGGAGTCAAATTCTCATCAGTACGAGTCAAGGGGATGGTTCCTTGGCCTCTGATTTCCATATAAAGAATACGACGAGGAAAAAGACCTTCTTTAACCTCCATTCTGATTGATTGGATATCCTTCATAAAGAAGCGAAGGAAAATGCGACGATTTATCCCGGGGAATCCCCAACGAAAAATGCACATTATTCCTTCTTTTCTATCGAATCGATCATAACCACTACCTACATTCCACGATATTGTGCACCACAAATAGGAACTAATGAATAGACCCGCGATCCCGTAGAACGACATCACGATCCCTTGTGGAAAAAAAATAATTTGTTGAGAAGGAAATCCAGGTATCAGATTCCTACCAAGATAACTAGAAATCCCAACTACTAAGAATCCTAGTGAACCTAAAAAAAGAATACAGGCCCAGCAAAAATTACTTGCTTTTCGAGACCCTGTTATAAGTTCTATCCATATATGTTCTGATCGCCAGTTCATACTATACTAGATCCGATTGCATTCGATTGGAATTCAGAAAAAAAATTTACTTTACTTTTCTTGATGCCAAAGTAACTTTCATCAACTAAAACTATTCTGATATGAACCCTTAGGAGTAATTGGTTAGATACATTGACTTTCTATTATAAAATATTAGAAAAATCTTTGTAGATCTTTTTATAACCCGCATATACATGCATTTATACAGATATCATGTATCCGCATGCATAACAGTTCTTTCATGTGTATTCGGAAAAAAGTAACATATCATACTACATTACACCAAAAAAATATCTGTATTATGATTCAGTATTGAAATAAATTGTTTAAATTTGGCCCCATCAGGTCTAGACAATCCCATTTTTTTGTACATGAAGAAATAAAGAAGCCATTGCAATCGCCGGAAATACTAGGCCCACTAAAGGGACAAAAATAGAGGGTAAGTTAAAATCTGTCATAGAACGAGTACCTCAATTTAATATTTGTATCTATTATATTAGAAATAGAAAGATATCCTAAGTATATCTATTATATTATAATTATTATAAATAATATTAAGTACTTAATAAGTGCAAGGAATGAGAACTAAATGAAAATTTAGTGTATCTATTCATCTTTCTACACGAATATCTATGGCAATCCACTTTAAGTTTAAGAAATGTTATGAAATTTCCCATGTCCTTAATACTCTTTCTATCTTTCTAATAAAATAAAGAGTTTTTTTTTATTAAAGAGAAAGAGTTTCTTATAAGTTCGCGACTCTAACTAAACTAATTCAACCCAACAAAAAGGGGTTAGATTTCTAGTAAAAAATGGAAGTTCTTGGTGGACAAGGCATAGAAATCACTTCTTTTTTTTTCTAGATTTTAATATTTTCGTTTTATTTCTATACTATATATATTTTTTTGCAAAGGTAAAGAAACCGTGTAGCTGAAATAACTCACTCAGAACGCCTTTTAAAAGATTACGCGGTATGATTGGGTCGAATAAGCCCTTATGGAATGAATACTCAGCTGCTTGTGAACCGTCGGGTACTGTTTTATTCAATGTTTGTTCAATTACTCTTTTACCTGCAAAAGCAATGTACGCGTTAGGTTCCGCAATAATGACATCTCCCAACATACCAAAACTGGCCGTTACTCCACCAGTTGTAGGGGATGTAAGGATTGATACATAGAATAACTTTTTATTTGATTGATAATTATATGAAGCAGAAGATATTTTAGCCATTTGCATCAAGCTCAAACTTCCTTCTTGCATACGTGCTCCTCCAGAAGCACACACAATAATAACAGGTAGAGATCGATTCGTAGCATACTCGATCAAACGAGTGATTTTCTCGCCTACTACAGATCCCATACTACCCCCCAAAAACTGAAAATCCATAACCCCTATTGCTATGGGAATGCCATTTAATTGACCTATGCCTGTTTGAACGGCTTCAGTTAAACCTGTCCTTCGTTGATAAGAATCAATACGATCTCTATAAGGTTCCTCCTCTGAATGAAATTCAATGGGATCCATGGAGACCATATCTTCGTCCATAGGATCCCAAGTGCCTGGGTCAATCAAAAGTTCTATTCTATCTGAACTACTCATTTTCAAATGATATCCACACTGCTCACAAATATTCATTTTTGATCGAAAAAATTTTTTATAATTTAATCCATAACAATTTTCGCATTGAACCCATAAATTTCTGTATTTTTTATTTATATCAAAATCATTAGATCTTCCTCTTATATTGAAATCGCAGCTGTTACGATCAGTTCGTATACTAGAATTCCCATTTTCACTATTGCTTACGCCTTCACTACAAATGAAACTAGAAATGTAACTGTCGCTGTAATTTCCGGTATTACCTAAAATGTAACTATGAATACTGACTTCAAAACGAAGATAACTATCAATACAACTATTAATGTGATTACTCCAACTAGATTTAGTATCATACATGTAATGATAATAGTCGCGATTGTTACTCTTAGACCTACTATTCAAATAACTGGAAAAAACACTTTCAAATTCGCTCAGAAAAAAACTATTATTGTCAATCTCAAAAATAGGATTTTCAATGTCAAAATATACAGAATAACTATCGCCATTGCTGTCCCTAACAAAAAAAGTGTTATCAGAGATAAAACTCCAAATATTCCTTATATCAATATCATTGAAACTATACCTATTACTATCACTCCATCTAGAAATGTTTTTTTCCGTATCCTTTTCTTCACTTCCACCGGGATGCCAACCACCAGGAACAATATCCATTTGAAGAAACGGATATATCATTGATTTAGTTAGCCCACACTTAGGTTTTAATTTTAACTTCCTCTTAAACAACATCGAATTGAACCACCATTTTTTTATTTTTTTCATAGAGTCTTCCTGCTTCTCATTCTATTTGATGAAAATAGAATAGATGAATAGTCATTCGATGCATAATCATTTTCCTATTTTATTTCCTATTAGAATTAAGCATATAATCTAATCATTAGAATTGTTAAGAATTGTTAACTAACAACGAGTGAGTATTGAAAGAAATAATTATCTTTTGGGTAAATCCGAGATATCAGATATCACTTATATAATAGAAATATATATTATGATAGAATCTTTTGGTCAATTAGAAATATAATATAAAGAGACAAGTTTCTCTCATGTCATGTACAAAAAAAATTATCATCGAAAAGATAAATAGTGGTTTCTTCCTATACTATTTTATAATAAATAAATGAAGAATTTATTCTCGTAGAATCTAGTATCATATA